AACCAATCATAGACTTTATTGAGATAGGTAAACCAAGGGGACTCCCCCTCTGAGAACCGTATATGAGAATTTCATCTCGTACGGCTCAAACAGAAATACCCAAATACTGGTTATAACGGATATGTGTAATAGAAAGTTTGCAACTTCTTAACTTAACCCTATGATTCCAATCTTCTCTGAAGATAAAAAAAAATAGAAATCTGAGAGCTCTTCTTTGTGGTTATAATGCCAAAATATCAAGTCGGCTCACTCGTCTTTATCTTGATCGTTACTGGCCTCTTGAATATTCTATTTACTTATTACTTAACTTTTTTTTTTCTTTTCTTTGATTTGTGTTATTTTTTTTTGTGTGTAATGCGGCTTTACTGCTGTCTTCTTTATTATTGATAGGAATTCTCTTGTTAAGACCCTATGAATCGATTAAAAAAAACCTCAGATTCATACCAAAACCACGATGATTCAATAAAACCTTCAATCTAAGTCCAAAAATTCCCTGAGTAAGAACTATTGGATCATCACTTATTCAATGAATAGATAGAATGAAAAAAATCCAAAGAAACGTTTGTCCTTTGATAAAAATAAGGAGAAGTGGGAGTTTGAAAGAATCAAAATCTTTCGATTTATTATAACTTCTAACTCTTTGAAAAAATCTTTTAAGTCCGGTTTGCGGGGTCTAAATAGTAAGTATGAATCATAGTTCTAATACTTTAGAATCTATTTTATATATTCCGTGCTCCCGATAATAGAATAAATATCAGACGGGGTAAAACCATCTCTATCAAGATGACAGACTCACTCTCTGTACTATCAATAGGATCAATTATAACAAGTCACACACTCATATTCCGGAAATACAGAAGAAAAGAAATTCCACGGTCGAACTACCAAACCAAAATAGAATGTGCTAAAAATCTAAGACCTAAATGCTTCACTTTGTATTGAAAAACAAGTTAGTCGGTTCTTGTGAATCTAATTCATAGAAATTCCGTCCAGTAAAATGGAAGAATTATAAATCTCCAAAATAATAGATAGAAATATCGCAAATAGAGCCATTGCAACACCCATCAAAGGCGTAGTTCCCCACCCAGGAGCTACTTTACCATATTCCGAATTCAATGGTTTCAATAAATTCCCTACAGTAGTTCGTCTTGGACCAGATCTAGAACTACCCTCAACAGTTTGTGTAGCCATAAATCCTATTTTTTATTCATTGAGATCTGTTGACTTTGTATAACATTCCGCTGTAAATAAATGATCTTATCCTAGATCCATTTTGGTCTTGAAATTATATAATAATGGAAACAGCAACCCTAGTTGCCATCTCTATATCTGGTTTACTTGTAAGTTTTACTGGGTACGCCTTATATACCGCTTTTGGGCAACCCTCTCAACAACTAAGAGATCCATTCGAAGAACATGGGGACTAGTTGAAGTAATGAGCCTCCCAATATTGGGAGGCTCATTACTTCAATTGAGATAATGAAAAATCATTTCATCTTTTTAGTTGGAACTTTAGGTGGTTCTCTAAAAAAGATAGCGAAAAAAATTATTCCTAAAGTAGAAACTAAGAGGAATGTATAAACCAATGCTTCCATGGATTTGATCGTGGTTTACAATTATAGCTTTCATACCTGTTTATTTGGGATCGTCTCTCGGATAAAGAAAAATAAAGAACAAGAGTAAAAGTAGCGAGTCAAATCAAGATTTATCCGATTCCCTATGTCAAATTCAAATCACAAAAAGAAAATAAAGTCCAAAAGGAACAAAACAATGTTGTATCAGACTACTTGTCTTCTTGTAGTTGGATCTCCAAGTTTTTGGAATGCTCCAAATTCGACTTGAACATCCAAATCTGGGTCAATACCAGCAAAAACATCTCTGAACAAGGTTCTAGCACCATGCCAAATGTGTCCGAAAAAGAAGAGAAGAGCAAACGAAGCATGTCCAAAAGTAAACCAACCCCTTGGACTGCTACGAAAAACACCATCAGATTTCAAAGTAGCACGATCTAATTCAAAAATTTCACCCAATTGAGCACGTCTAGCATATTTTTTCACAGTAGCGGGATCACTATAACTGACTCCATTGAGTTCGCCACCATAGAACTCAACAGTTACACCTACTTGTTCGACACTATACTTCGATTCCGCCCTTCGAAAAGGAACATCGGCTCTAACAATTCCGTCTCCGTCTACCAAAACAACCGGAAATGTTTCAAAAAAAGTAGGCATACGACGTACAAAAAGTTCACGCCCCTCTTTATCTCTAAAGATAGGGTGTCCTAACCACCCAACAGCTATTCCATCCCCATTGTCCATTGAGCCCGCTCTAAACAATCCCCCTTTTGCCGGATTATTGCCAATGTAATCATAAAAGGCTAATTTTTCGGGAATTTTAGACCAAGCTTCTGATAAACTTTGATTTTCGGCTAGCCCAGCACCAACTCTTCGATATATTTCTTGCTGGAAGTATCCCTGATCCCATTGATAACGAGTGGGACCAAATAATTCAATCGGAGTAGTTGCTGAACCATACCACATAGTTCCAGCAACAACAAAAGCTGCAAAAAAGACAGCAGCGATACTACTGGAAAGGACGGTTTCAATATTTCCCATACGCAATCCTTTGTACAGACGTTGGGGTGGACGGACACTAAGATGGAAAAGCCCCGCTAATATGCCCAATGTCCCTGCTGCAATATGATGAGAGGCTATTCCCCCTGGAACAAAAGGATCAAAACCTTCCACACCCCATGCAGGATTTACGGATTGTACCCTTCCGGTTAGTCCATAAGGATCGGACACCCATATTCCAGGACCATACAATCCTGTTACATGAAATGCGCCAAAACCAAAACAAGCCACCCCTGAAAGAAATAAATGAATTCCAAAAATTTTGGGCAAATCCAAAGAAGGTTTTCCTGTACGTTCATCACAAAAGATTTCTAGATCCCAATATACCCAATGCCAGATAGCTGCCAAAAAGCACAAGCCAGAAAACACAATATGTGCCCCGGCCACACCTTCGTAACTCCAAATACCTGGATTCGTTATAGTCCCTCCTGTGATACTCCAACCACCCCATGAATTGGTTATTCCTAAACGAGTCATGAAGGGTATAACAAACATACCTTGTCTCCACATTGGGTCAAGAACAGGGTCAGAGGGATCAAAAACGGCTAATTCATATAGAGCCATCGAACCGGCCCAACCAGCAACCAGAGCGGTATGCATTATATGGACAGAAAGCAAACGGCCGGGATCATTTAATACGACGGTATGAACACGATACCAAGGCAAACCCATGAAAATACCTCTTATATCAACAAAAAATAGACACTATGTAACTTTATTGCACTGTAAAAAAACTAGACTATGGACTCTCTCTTTTCAGTGGATTATCTCGGGTAAAAGATTAATATTTGTTCTAGTTTTTTAGTAATAATGGAAGAATTTTATTCGTAGGAACAAAAGAAGCAGATCTATTCTATACCCAATAAGTAACAATACGCAATGGTGGAGGGGAGGGGGGGTTGACCGTATTTTATATGAGTGTTTATATCTTTATATCAGTGAATGCGGACATATTTGTTCATCACTCAAAGGACCTATTCGTAAGAATTTTCCTTTAGTCACTTGGTCTTCCTTTTGTATTTAGGATTTTTTTTACAAATTTATTCTATCTATAAAATATAATTAAAATATAATAATAATAAAGACCAATCATTATTAAGACAATAAACCCATTGTTACGTTTCCGCATCAAAGCGAGATATACTACTTAATTTAATTAAATTCTTTTTTCATTTAATGCCTATTGGTGTTCCAAGAGTACCCTTTCGAATTCCTGGAGAGGAAGATGCAACTTGGGTTGACGTATAGTGCGACTTGTCAGATATATTGGGGCATATGGGATTTCCCCGTTCTCTCCCCCGATCGAGATATCCTCTCTTTCACCCCAAAAAAGATTGATTGAATCAGCAAAAATTTGGAGCGTGAAGTGTAATGAAGTGTAATTAGATCCATTTTTTGGGGAGGTATCCAGATTAATATTAGCAATTTACAATAATTTATGGTTGGCTTGGTTGGACCAATAAAATGAAGCATCCAGGCTCTGTTTAGAAAAAAACCCAATTGGTAATATATCTACGATTCCTACTTCTATCATATATTTGTATTTGCTGGAAAACATGAAATAAATTGAAGAAAAAAAAAGAAGTCGTAGCAAAAAGACGTGGTATTGGAATATTTGTGCTATATGTGCAAATCAAAATCGGGTAGATCTTTACTCGGAGTAGAACAGAAACCTAAAAGAATTGAAGAAGCCCATTCAGAAACAAGAAAATTACATCGTGATTTGGATTCGATCTCGATGAAAACAATACATCAATGAGAAGTTAGTTCAATAAGTGTTTAATACATTATTTTTTATTCTAATTTTATTATAATATAGAAATTTTATTATAATATAGATTAATATAGATAAACGGGTCAAAAGTCGTCTTTCTTGAAAAATGTAAGAAAAAGACCTTTCGTTAGAAGTTCGAAAAAGTCTGCTATGAAAAAAGAAAGAGGGTTGAAATCTACACATTGATTCTTTTTCGCGATTTTTGGTGAACCGTATGCATCAAAAGGTGCATGTACGGCTCCTAAGGGATAAAATTTTATCCTAATCAACCGACTTTATCGAGAAAGACTATTTTTTTTAGGCCAAGGGGTTGATAGTGAGATATCGAATCAACTTATTGGCCTTATGATATATTTCAGTATGGAGGATGATAACAAAGATTTTTATTTGTTTATAAATTCTCCGGGCGGGTGGGTAATACCCGGAATAGCTATTTATGATACTATGCAATTTGTGCAACCAGATATACAGACAGTATGCATGGGATTAGCCGCTTCAATGGGATCTTTTCTTCTGGCAGGAGGAGAAATTACCAAACGTCTAGCATTCCCTCACGCTTGGCGCCAATGAGTCTTTTATTTGAGAAAAAAAAAAGACTATGCCTTCGCCATATGAATATTAAGTAATAATAGCATGGCACTTCGAATTCGATATGCGAAAATTTTTCAAAACCATTCGATTATGTATCGAAAGAGTAGTATGAGAAAACGGGTATTTCCGATTTTATCTGATCTATCAGGAGCCTAGTTCAGCGTCACAAACTTTTTTTTTTGTTTTCACACCAGAAAGCTTTTAACATTTAATAATATTTATGTTAGGAAAGAATAGGAAAATAAAAAAAAAACAAGATTTTTTTTTTACTTATATAACTTTGAAAAAAAAAAAAGAAACTTTGGGATTGCTGAATAACAGACGAAATAATAAAGCAACGGAACCATCATAGTATTTTTTAACTACTCCAAAACAAAAAAAAGAAGGGTGGTTACTGGATCATTTACCGATCTAGGTCTGATAGACCCTCCATCTTTTCTATTTCTTCGATGGAAGGTCAAAATCAATTCCATAGTAGAGCCGTATGCAATACACAAAAGATGCCCGTACGGTTGTTCAATTCTATCTTTTTTTTTATTATTCTTTATCTCTCCTCTCGCCTTATCGTGTGAGATAGAGGAACCATTTATTATGTTATATCGTCAGGGTAATGATCCATCAACCCGCAAGTTCTTTTTATGAGGCACAAACGGGAGAATTTATCCTGGAAGCGGAAGAACTACTGAAACTGCGCGAAACTATCACAAGGGTTTATGTACAAAGAACGGGCAAACCTTTATGGGTTGTATCCGAAGACCTGGAAAGGGATGTTTTTATGTCAGCAGCAGAAGCCCAAGCTCATGGAATTGTTGATCGTGTAGCGGTTGAATAAAAAAATTAGCATAGAATATAAGTAATTCATAATCATCGGGTTAGGATTGATCTAAACCAGCTCATTATGTATACGATTCAACATGCCAACTATTAAACAACTTATTAGAAACACAAGACAGCCAATCAGAAATGTCACGAAATCCCCCGCCCTTGGGGGATGCCCTCAGCGCCGAGGAACATGTACTAGGGTGTATGTGCGACTCGTTCCGATCATGGACTAAGACAAAAGAGAGGAAACAAAATATTCCAGTATCAGGGATCGGTTAGGATAGAATGGAAGAACTCCATTCACTATCTTAAAAAAAATCTATTAATAATTCCTTCTATTGTGTATCAAATTTATGGTTTCCGTTGGTGCAAATACAATCACCTCAATTTTTCAATTTCAGATGAGAAAGACTTCCCCATTGGTAGCAAATGCTTATCCATTAAGCGGGGGAAATCCTATTTCAAAATGAAAAAGCGGAAAGATTATGCCCTTATTCTTGCAAGAACGGACTAACAGGGTCAGCTACCCAGCTAATCTTCATACTTAAATACCGTTACTGTATAGTTCGATTTCGTTGTGAAAGACCTATTACTAGCTATTTCATGGGTAGAGCCAAAGAATGTGAACTGTACAAGTTAACAATAGCATTGATTAAATGAGGGAAGGGGCTCCGGTGTATAGAGAGGACCTCGTCGTTTAAGAAGTAACCATAGAAACGATGGAATCCACTATTTCTTTATCCATTTCTATTTAATTGAATATGCTTTTTTGATACCTAGTATCAATACAATTTCTTATTTCGAGGTTAAATGCTTCGAAATAAAAAGAAAAAATCGTGGTTGGGAAGGTTATAGTAGCAAAAGCCATTGGAATTTTTTATTTTATACATTGGAAGAATCCGTTTTTCTTATTAATAGACTAGTAATTATTAAGAGACTAGTAAAGGGAAAAGAATAACTGAAAGAAAAGAAATCTAATAGTTATTCATCAAAGTTTCATTTATTCAATGACCAGAATTAAACGAGGATATATAGCTCGGAAACGTAGGACAAAAATTCGTTTATTTACATCAAGCTTTCGAGGGGCTCATTCAAGACTTACTCGAACTATTACTCAACAGAAAATAAAAGCTTTGGTTTCGGCTCATCGGGATAGAGATAGGAAAAAAAGAGATTTTCGTCGTTTGTGGATCAGTCGAATAAATGCAGTAATTCGTGAGAATAGAAAAAAGATATACTATAGTTATAGTAGATTAATGTATAATCTGTACAAGAGGCAGTTGCTTCTTAATCGTAAAATACTTGCACAAATAGCTATATTAAATAGGAATTGTCTTTATATGATTTCCAATGAGATCATAAAAAAAGATTCCCCGGAGACTGAACTCCGGGAAGGTAGAGTAGAGATTTGTATGAAAAAATAGAATCATATGAGAAAGTCGTCAAAATGAACAACCACGTTCAATAAAAAAAGATTTATTCTTCTTCACCGATTCTCTTTTTTCTTACAACACGATAATCCAAATTGGATTGTCGTAGTTTTCGAACAAAACCTCAATCCACATTTGATTTGAGTTTAGATTGGAATTTGAATTCAATTGCGGAGTAACCCTATTTTTTTTTTGTTTTAAGACCAGTAGTTCTAGCGGCCGACTCGCTTTTTTCAAATTGTTTTTCATTATTAAGAAAAGGTAACGAAGATAAAATACGAGCTTGTTTTATAGCAATCGTAATTAATCGTTGTTGTTTTAAGGTCAATCTATTCACCCGTCTAGATAATATTTTTCCTTGTTCACTAATAAATCGACTAATTAAACTCATGTTTTTATAATCAATTCGATCCCCCGATTGGATCGGGGGCAAACGCCTACGAAAAGATCGCTTGGATTTAAGAAAGAGTCGCTTAGATTTATCCATGGTTTGCTTATTCCTTATCCCGAAAATCCTATTTCTTACAAAATAGGATTTTTTTCTATTTTTTATTCTAATATATGTTTATTATTCTAATATATGTTTATTTAAATATATGTTATATATACAATTACAATTTCTAATAGAATTTATAACAATATGAAAAAAGATATCATTTTTCATGTTCCTTGGAGGGGTGACACACAAGCGATCGATTTTCTCTATTTCTTTATCTCCCCGTGAATCGTATGTTTGCAACAACAGGGACAGAATTTTCTCAATTCTAATCGACTAGGCGTATTGTGTCGATTCTTTTGAGTAATATATCTGGAAATACCCGCTGATTTCTTATTACCACTGTTTCGAACACAACTGGTACATTCCAAAATAACCCTTATTCGGATATCTTTACCCTTGGCCATGAACCTCCTTTGGTTTTTTGATTCACTTAACTCTTCTATTTTAGGATTCGAAGCGAAGAAGAAGAAAGGAACGAAAAAAAAATAGAAGTTGCTAACTCGAAATCCAATTATGAAGGATCTCGTTCCAATCAATATCAATATAGTATAGTAATAATTAAGTAATACAATGATTTCTAACTATATTTAGAATCACAGTACAGTATTTCAGTTTTCATTTAAGTATCCTGTATGATATTGTTGCCCCGCCCTAGCCATTACATTTCCATTTCTGGTCTCACCCTATTATTTATTTATTTATTTAATATTTAATTAATATAATATTTAATTAATATTTAATTAATATAATATTTAATTAATATTTAATATATAATATAATTTTAATTAATATTTAATATATAATATAATAGAAATTAATATTTAATAGAATTTAATAGAAATGGAATTGATTATTAATTGAATTTTGAATTTCTTATTAATTTAATTTTATTAATTAAATTAAATTGAAGCCTGGACCGAATTCCGAGTTTCACTGAGGCCGAATCCGACTTTATTCTTTATCTTTTCTAACTTATTCTAATTCTAAAAAAAAAGAAGGAGAAAGGGGGATTAATCACAAATATTTGATTGTATCTCTAATCTTCTTCACCCCTTCCCGTGTCAATAACTAGAATGAAAAAAAGGGGAATATCAATGCATCCGGGAATAAACGATTGATCTCTATCAATAGACCTGCTAAAATCCCGAACCATAGAGTACTTACCACTGGTGCCACGGAGAGATATGTTTTTAGATCTCGCATTTTAAATTCTCCTTCTTTATTCTTAATTCTGATTCTTTATTGTAATTTGTAATACAGAATTACATATATGATCAGATGGTTATTTAGTTAATAACCACTTGTATTTGTACGCGGAATTCCTAATTCAAATTGAAATGTACAACGATTCATTAGATATTCTTTTTTTTTTGTTTTGTTAGGGGTATCTCATATGTATATAAGTCTTTTCTTTTTTATTAGAATTAATATATAATAATTAATTAATATTTTTTAATATTTTATACGATATGAAACTAAAAAGAAAAAAATGGCAGGATGATTTATATATATCAACGGAGAAAATCAAGATGTGGAAAACAAGACAAAGATTCTTTACAATGACACTGTAAACCAATTGAAAGGGATGTAGCGCAGCTTGGTAGCGCGTTTGTTTTGGGTACAAAATGTCACGGGTTCAAATCCTGTCATCCCTATCCCTAACTAGTACTTATCTTATGAGCATGAGCAGTAACAAGGGATCAATTGAGACCGATTAAAATTGGACATACATACTCAATCGAAATAGATATATATTCTATCAATATATATATTATGAGAGTTCTATATATATCTATATATATCTATTTCAATATATAAATTATATAGTATATGCATGCAAGATGAATTGGGGTCACATAAAATTTTTTATGAAAATAAAGCGCTCTTAGTTCAGTTCGGTAGAACGCGGGTCTCCAAAACCCGATGTCGTAGGTTCAAATCCTACAGAGCGTGATTCCATTCTTGTTAGATCGAGAATGACACAGAAATAATGGAACAGCAGGCTAAAGTCTGAATTTTACCTCCTGTGGATTAGGATTAAAACAAAGAAATAGAGGGTCAATAGACAAAAAAGATGTTAATTAATCAAAGGTCCAACTGATCGCCACGTCGGTATTGTAAATATGCAGTTACGAATAATCCAGCCAAAGTAATAGGAATTAGACCTAACACGATTCCAAATAGAAAAACTTCAATCATTTAAATTTGTTTGAAAGGAAAAAGGGGGAGGTAATATATATTCTTAAATATT